TAGTCCAGCAAAGTAAATGTAAATAGTAAAGAAAAAAACAAGAAAAAAAGAATTATAAAATAATAAGAAGAACTCACATTTGGATTCTATTTTGACTCTATATCATAGGAATGGAAATAGTTCTTCTTATTATTGTTGTTGCTTTAATAACAAGCATTTTTGTTTTCAAATCAGATAAATTTTTTTCTATCTATGATTCATTGGAACAAAAAAGGGCCTGGATAGGTCAGTACCTATCCGGGCCGTGGGAATAAAATAAAAAGGCCCTTTTGAACAAACTCAAAGAAAGATTCTTTTTTTTTTTTTCTATATTTCTATTGGAAATATATTTTTCGAGCCCTTACTTTATGGAATTGGAATTGCTGATAAAAGTTGTATATATCTATATAATAAAAAGAGATAAAAAAATAATAAAGAAAGATAAAGAAAGACTTTTTCAATCTTTACTTTATGTATGGGAGAGATGGCTGAGTGGACTAAAGCGGCGGATTGCTAATCCGTTGTACGAGTTATTCGTACCGAGGGTTCGAATCCCTCTCTTTCCGTTTCCATTGATGAATTGATATTTTATTTATCTTTCGAATTTCTCGAACCCTTTTTCTTTTTTCATAGTTAAAGGTGTGGAATAGATAAAATCCGAAGAAAATTTGAAAATCAAGTAAGGAAAATGCCTTTATTTTTTATTCTTCATTCTTCACGCCCAGGATTACGTCCCGGATCATTAGATAGGAATCCGAAGATGAAGAGAGAAACAAAGAATATCACTACTGTGTAAACGAAGAGTTTGAGAGTAAGCATTACACAATCTCCAAGATCATTTTTTGGGAAAAAGAGAATAGATTTTCCATTTTTATACCACATATCCTATTTTGACTCCTATTTTGACACCAAGACATGAGAAGTAGTTTCTAGAAATGGAAAAGCATTTTCAAAAAATCATTTGTAATTAAGAGTCTTTCATTGCCAAAATTTTCTTTCATACCCACAATTAGATATTGTGGGGGACCCTAATTAATAGTGCCTTTCACTGGAAAAAGGAAAGGGTTAGAATGAGGTGATACAGATTTATTGCGACTATCCGATACTTTGACTTTCAATGTTTTAATTGAGGGTTCATAATCTAAGATTTTTCTAATCTTATCAATTGTTAGAATTTTTTTTTCTCGAAGAAATCATGAATTTTTCTAGGGCAGTATTAAATATTTCATCGAAAACTTACAGCGGCTTGCCAAACAAAGGCTAAGAGAAAAAAGAACAGAGGTATGACTGGCATAACATCTACGATTGGATTCAAAAAAGCATAGGCTTCGGGCAATTTGGCGAAGAAAAAATTACTCGAATAAAGGGCAGAATTAAGACAGATACAGATCAAACTAAAGATATTAAGCATAACAAACATTTTGTTCTTGGAGATAATTGAATTTTGATTGAGTTATTGATATGGTATTGATATAAGGGAAAAAAGAATAAAGTAGGGTAGACCAAAAAATCCTTCTTTTTCTTTTAACTCACCCAATCAAGAATACTTCAAGTCTCAAAAGAGAATAGAAGAAATCATACTTTCATAAATATCTTAATTGAATTATATGTAATGATCAATAAATTCAGTTTAATTCTATGTCTATACGTGTCAAAATCCTAGCAACAATCTAATCTATTCCATAAATATTTGGACTGGAATTGACGAACGACTAATAACAATATTAGTGTTTATTAGTGTCGACTAGAAATCTAAATGGGGCGTGGCCAAGTGGTAAGGCAACGGGTTTTGGTCCCGCTATTCGGAGGTTCGAATCCTTCCGTCCCAGAGCATACCAATTATATCAGAATAAAGATTGCTTTAAAAGTCGGAGGGGCCTTTGATTCTATGCCCATCCCCTTCATATTGAAGGTTAGTTACTTAGAAAAACCTTACGTCTCATATCCATTTGCATTCTCAATGATGCATTCTAGATCGAAATCCGAAAGAAAAGCCTCTATATTCCCTATCTATTATTCCCTATCCCTTAAATGAGGTAGCCTAATTATTAATTATTAATTCTCTGTGGATTGTTTTATTAAAAAATAAACAAGAGGGTTTTCTTGGTACTAATGGAATTCAATTAATGGGATTAAGTCTCTTAAGGCTAGGTTAGGGGAAACTCAAATAAAAATAGGAACAAAGACTCGTTTGGCTTTGTACCTAGACAAGATAGTCTAGCATCCCGTAAAAGAGGATCTTTTTTTTTATTTATGATTCATCATCCCATATTATTTGTGAAATAGATCAGTAAATAGATCAGTAGTGGAAGGTATCAATTTCAATATCGGTGTCTGTACAAATCTCATTAACAAACAATCAAGTTACATATGTAACAAATCCATTTTCTTTGAACCTCAGTTTTAGGTATTTCGTCTTTGGCTCTAATGAATTATTGTAAATCTATTATTGTAAATCTATGTAACAATTCAGACGGGGCAATTCATACATTCTATTTACTTTTTACTTTATGGGAAGATTCTTATGGAAAAATTACAGAAAGATTACTGAACCTCAAGTCAAACAAAATATAACAAAATACCTAAAAAATGAGGAAGGAAATTTTGAGATGTATGTATTTGTTATCGTTCTATTTCAGCGACAATGAGGTTTCGATTTTCGTGAAAAAGATTTATGATCTTTAAAATTTTTTAAATTAAAATATTTCACATAGAATATCCATAATTACTTCCAGTAACAATTGTTCAGTCTAAGATACAGAAATCTCCTATTCTTTCGGTTCTTATTTTATCAATCATATGAAAGAATAACGATCTAAATCTTCTTCACGAAAAAAAACGAAGAGAAATTGGATTTGTTTTTGATCTATCTATTTGCTTTAAATCATTGTTGGTTCAGTTCAAAACGAAACATGGATTTATCTCTCTTATTTATAAGGATCAAATGCGGTTTTTTTTATTGTTTGTAAAACTTTATTCAACTCAAATAATGATGTAATGATGTCGAAGTAGTCAATTTTTTCAATTAAATATTTGTAATGATTTATTATTAGATTAGTCTTTCGTACTTGAAGAAGTATTAGATTGATGAATCTATCCTATTGTGTCACTTGAAGATGCAGATTCAAAAATAACTCATTTATTTTATATTTGTATCCTTTTATTTTTATATAAATTTGATTTTTATAAAAATTTTTATAAATATATAAATATAAATGTCTATTATATTATGTATTATAAAATATATAATAATATTATATTTTATCATATCTATAATTATTTTAGAATATTTATAATAATATATATATAATTATAGATATTCTTCTATTATTATACTATTTATATATTATAGATATATTATAGATAAATTATAGATATTAGAATATCTAATTTTATATTTATATGTAATTTTATAGGTATAAAAGATATAAAAATATAAATCATTTTATAGATATATAATCTATCTAGATTATAGATATAAGAAAATCTAATAAAAAATGTTGCATTCATACAATAAAATACGGGATTAAGTTGAATTCTTGATGAGACATCTTCAGAAAAATATCTACACATCCATAAAAAAAAAGAAACAAGTATAGATTACTATGTACCGACTAAAACAATGACTATTCATGGTTCCATAATTGAATCAATTACATACCGGCTCCAAACTAGAGGAATGTTATGGTAAAACTTCGTTTGAAACGATGTGGTAGAAAGCAACGTGCGACTTGAAGGACATGATCAGTTGTGGATTTTTACACCCACCATTTTTTTATATTCAAATTTTATTATATAGTTATATAGGAATGAAGGTGCTCTTGGCTCGACATCGTTTGTTCTGCTCCACTAGAAGAACCCCTCTTTTCTTTTTTTGTTGGGTTGTAATGTAAATAGTACATGATGGAGCTCGAGTAGAAAGTATTGATTCATTTCTCGGGGGCAAGGATCTAGGGTTAGTGCCAATCAAGAAGTTGGAAATACTTTGTAAGTATATCTTCGATATAGACGAAAGGATACAATTCAAGCAAGTTTAAAATCCAAAAAGAAAATTTGTTTGAATTTGTAGAACACTTTCAATCAAAAGTGTATCGTGCGGGAATCAACCGTTCGTATGATTCTTTGATAAAAATAAATCACAAAAAAAAGGTATGTTGCTGCCATTTTGAAAGGATTAAGGATCATCGAAGTAATGTCTAAACCCAATGATTTAAAACAGAAATAAAGGATCCCGGAACAAGGAAACGCCGTTTTCAATTGTCTCAAAAACTAGGATTAGGATCAGAATGACGAATACAATAGATTTTAAACGAGACAAACAAAAAGGGGGTTAGAGACCGCTCAATAAATGAAATGCCTAAGGGTTGTCCTTTGAGCTATTTGAGAGTTATCCAACTTGAGTTATGAGTACGAATGATTTTATATTTTTGGGGAAAGAAGAACAAAAAAAAGGACTTAAATTAAATCATAGTCTAATGAATTTGATGATTTTATAGATCTATTTGCCATTGGAATTCTATACATCGACATAACTTTGAATCATTTTTTCTCGAGCCGTACGAGGAGAAAACTTCTTATACGTTTCTAGGGGGGGGGGGTATTGTTCACCTACATCTATCCCAATGAGCCGTCTATCGAATCGTTGCAATTGATGCTCGATCCCGAAGAGAAGGAAGAGATCTTCGGAAAGTGGGTTTTTATGATCCGATAAAGAATCAAACTTATTCAAATGTTCCTGCTATTCTATATTTCCTTGAAAAAGGAGCTCAACCTACAGGAACTGTTCATGATATTTCAAAGAAAGCGGAGGTTTTTACGGAACTTCGTCTTAATCAAACGAAATTCAAATTCAATCAATGAAATACAAAAAACGAGGGGGGGATGACTCGTATATAGCTTTGTATAACTTTCTCTACTACTGCCCCTTAATCTATCTTATTGATATAAGATGGATAGAAAAAAGATCAAGTGAATAGATGAAGGAATTATATCTAGAAATATAAAATTCTGACATTACCTTC